GTCTTGAGCGACCGATCCGGCAGAACAACTCAAAAGATAAAGAAGTATCGTTAATTTATTCATGCTCGTTCCAAGTTCGAAGTACCATTTGTACAAATAAGACTCCTCTTCGCATGATTTCTTCTTTATATAGATAGATATAGGATCTATTAGGGAGCAGCTATTACTTAGAAGTACATTTTGTGCAACAGCCCTTCCTATCTGATAGAAAAGGATCCCATGATCCGGAGCCGATCTTACTCGGGCTCGCAAATCCCAAGTTTGTCTATGAAGAGCAGATCTAATTATATTAGTGTCTATAATTGATTTCTTCTGTGTAATACTAATCGATAGGGCCGCATTGGTAAGTGCTACAAGATCTCGTACATTGGAACCCATGGTTATGGACCCGAATCCATTAGTATGGAACATTTTATTTTCCAAGTGAAATCCCCTAGTATATGAAAGAGTGAAAAAGTGCTTTCGTTGTTGTGGAATAAGAAGCCTTCGTATCTTAATGCATGTATTTAATTTATTTGGAGCTATTAGACCGGGATCCACTTTTCGGGGAATATGAGTCGAAGCAATAACAAGATTATTTCTAGTGGAACATCTTTCACAATCCCTGGAGAGAGAGTTCACTAATAGACCGAGGAATAAGTAATTCGACTCATTCATATTCAGATCATGAATGTTTGGAATCCATATTATGCAAGGAGACATTTTTTTTGCTAATTCGAATTGAACGTTGATATAAAATCGGCCCATATCCAAATACACATCCGGATTCAGATCCGCGTCCTCCGCATCAAGATCAAGCGGCCGCTTCGAATCAAGAAGGTCGTCGATATCGTCACTATCGTCAAGAGCATAAAAATCATCAATATGATCACTCTCATCACTATCATCAAACAACTCATCGAGCTCGTCCTCCTCATCGTCAATATTATCAATAACAAAAAAGCACCTTTCCTGGTTTTCCATGGACTCGTTCAGAAATATTGTAATGAAAGGAAAATAGGAGTTTGTCGCTAGGTATTTGACCAAATAGGATCGTCCACTTCCTATAGAACCTATCACTAAAATACCCCTAGAGAGGGATAGGGGTAAACGGAGCGAAAAGGGTTTTTCATGAGATGGCAAACAAAAACTATTAGCTCCACAGGAGGTTTGTGAATAATTGATTGTCTGATAATGAGCAAGGAATATCCGTCGTTCTGCTAAACAGGATGTATTGAACTCATAATTCATTAGATACTTATTATGAATGTCAACTAAGTATCGTAAGTAAATTGCTCCCGGTTGTTCAATCATTTGATAACCATAGTCATTCTTTGATAAATGATCACTATGAGTCAGACTCAATAGAATTTGATCAATACGTTTTTCTGTCGTTAAGGAGGTTAACTGAATCTTGAAGATTCTTTCTTTATCAGGAACGAAATCGCTGGCCAAGATCCAGGCTGTTATGTTATGCTTATGATCCTTTTTTCTTTTTCTTATCAATGAATAGATCTCTTTACTTGTATGACTTAGATGTCTCGTATTTCTCGAAAAAGCGATTCGATTGATGGGATTTGGTATCATACTTATCAAATCGATGATATCGTTGAGGACGAGATTGATATGAAAATATTTATTCTTAGAACGTAAAGCGAAACCAAATAGAAACTCTACTAATCGTCCCACAGCAACTAGAAAGATATTCTTTAACCGGGAAGAATTCGGTTTAGGTGGAGGATACCTATCCAGAAGTTTTTCCAACTCAATCATGTATGATGGAATCATAAAAAATTTGATCCTTTCGAACTCTGTCTGTAACTCACTAGAGTCTCGAGAAACAAAGAGAAGATGTGTACAAACGAGATATCCAGCAACAAGAAGAAAGAAAAGGATTGAATAGAGTAACTCCCGAACATTTGGCGATCTCAGATGTGTCGATATCGATGGTGACTCATTATTTCGATGAATCGTTTCTTCGAACAGAAGAAGATTATGTAAACACTTACTCGAAATCTCACTTAGTGGAAGACACAATTTTCTCTGAAGAATTCGCCATGATATATATATATCTGATCCATGCATAATATCAAGAAAAATGGATAAAAATTTTTGGCTGCTACTTAGTATCGACAATAGGTCTGAAAAAGTATCTAAAAATATCAAATTTAGATATTTGTATCCTGTCGAAGTAAGGAACCATGGCATATATGGTTGGAATATATTCCATTTTGAGAGAGTTGAAAAAACAATCTCTCGTTGACGTTTAAAGGTTCTATACATCTGCTCTTTCTCAAGGCATTTCTTTAGACAACGACCCCTTTTTTTCCTCTTTTCGGATGGTAAATATTTCTCAGAACATGGAGTGTGAATCAAACCCATGTTTGAATTGAAATTGAGATACTGATGCAAGTTATTCCCTTCTGAATCAGACAGATTCATATCTGAAAGGGGTTGACAATAAGTTCTTTCAAAATTGACTATTTGTCCTTCTGTTAGAGGTGTGCCAGAAATGTCTGCG